TTACATCTCCTACTACTGGTGGGGTAACAGCCAGTTTTGGTATGTTGGGAGATATCATTATTGCCGAACCCAACGCTTACATTGCATTTGCGGGTAAAAGGGTAATTGAACAAACATTGAATAAGACAGTACCTGAGGGTTCACAAGCAGCCGAATATTTATTCCATAAGGGTTTATTTGATCCAATCGTCCCGCGCAATTTTTTAAAAGGCGTTCTAAGTGAGTTATTTCAGCTGCACACTTTTTTTCCTCTAAAAAAAAGAAATAAAGTCGAGAATTAAAGGAAATTCTTTGTGTCCAAAAGTTTTTTATCATAATCAAAAATGAGATGAAAGATAAACAATTCCCTTATTAGATTAATATAGCTATATGTAGAAAGCGTATTTTTTTAGTTCTACATTCTTTGAACTTTTTATATACTTTATTCACTTTTATAGAATAGCTAGAAGAATTAATAAATTCGAATTCTAATTAATTAATTAATATAATAACATAATAACAAAAAAAAAATATAACAATAACAAACAGGTACAATATAGTAGACCGAGGTACCCATTCTATGACAACTATTAACTTTCCCTCTATTCTTGTGCCTTTAGTAGGCCTAGTATTTCCGGCAATTGCAATGGCTTCCTTATTTCTTCATGTTCAAAAAAACAAGATTGTTTAAGTCTTGTGGTACAAATCTCAGTTTTTAAATTGAATCATAACGTATTAGCAGAATGGTATACTACGTGATTTTTTACGAACATAACGGAAAGAGTCCTTATGCATGTAGGGTTATAGGGGTATAGTTTTTCTAATTAAATTGGATGAATTACTCTTAAACTAAAAAAAAGATATAAATATAAATAAAAGTAAAGCTTCACATCAGATATAGTACTAGTTGATGAAAGTTAGGTCGGAAACATAACAAAGTAAGGAAAGCGCAATTTTTTTGCGGTATTCTGGTAATTTAAATTAAATGGAATCAGATCTACTATGAATTGGCGATCAGAACGTATATGGATAGAACTTATAACAGGTTCTCGAAAAATAAGTAATTTCGGCTGGGCCTTTATCCTTTTGTTAGGTTCATTAGGATTCGTATCGGTTGGAATTTCTAGCTATCTCGGTAGGAGTTTTATATCGTTATTTCCCCCCCAGCAAATTCTTTTTTTTCCACAAGGGATCGTGATGTCTTTCTATGGAATCGCAGGCCTCTTTATTAGCTCCTATTTGTGGTGTACAATTTCATTGAATGTAGGTAGTGGTTATGATTTTTTCGATAAAAAAGAAGGAATAGTATGTATTTTTCGTTGGGGATTTCCTGGCCAAAATCGTCGCATCTGCCTCCGATTTCTTATAAAAGATATTCAGTCTATTAGAATAGAACTAAAAGAGGGTATTTATACTCGTCGTGTCCTTTATCTGGAAATAAGAGGCCAGGGGGCCATTCCTTTGACCCGTACGGATGAAAATATGACTCCACGAGAAATTGAACAAAAAGCTGCTGAATTAGCCTATTTCTTGCGTGTACCAATTGAAGTATTTTGAAATTATAAATACTTTCTTAACTCGGAGTAAAATAAAAAATCTACCATACTCTTCTTCGAACTCTTTATTGAGCATACCTACCTTAATGGAAATTTCATCAGAACGACCACTCGAGTCAAAGCAGACGTATACAGAACAACCAAAAAGGTACACTTTTTGGTCTATAAATACAAAAAAGGATGGCAATACATTCAATTCTTTTTTTGTTACGAATTAATAGGTTAGATACAATACAAATAAATCATGATCAGGTCAATTTTTTAGATTATTTCTTTTTTAGCAATCTTTCCTTTTATTTTTATCCTTTCTTTTCTTCGCTTTATTTTTTATAATTTGTAATTATAAATTATAACGATAATTTAATTATCCAAATGCTGTATTTTGTCTTATTTTGACTCTATTTTTTACTTTTCATCGTCACATTCAAAGCCTCAATTCTTTTTTTGTACTATGCTTAACTCGTGCAATTTTTCGCACTATTTTAGAGTTTGGTTCAATTCTTTGGTCTTGAAATCAACAAAAATGTATTAATTTAAAATTGATATAGCTCTGACGCGTATGAGAGGACTGGTTTTGAATTTGACCAATTGTAATATCTCGAAACACCCATTTTTTTATTTATTCATTCGAATTCGAAGTGTACTCTTTTTCTATTTCTGTATTCTTTCAAGATTAACAAATAAAAAGAAAAGACGAAATTTATGGATTGGATACTTGTAATAGACTTCATGTTTGCTAGAACTACTAGATCTAGATCGCATAGAGTCGACGAATGCGACGAGTTCATAAACAATTTATAGATGAAAAAATGGAAAAAAAGAAAACATTTATTGCTTTTCTATATCTTGTATCTATAGTTTTTTTACCCTGGTGGCTCGCGCTATCATATCAAAAAAGTCTGGAATCCTGGGTTACTAATTGGTGGAATACTAAGCAATCGGAAACTTTTTTGAATGATATTCAAGAAAATAGTTTTTTAGAAAAATTCATCGAATTAGAAGAGCTACGCTTGGTGGACGAAATGGTAAAGGAATCCCCAGAAACACATCTACAAAAACTTTTTATAGGAATCCACAACGAAACGATTCAATTGATCAAGATGTATAATGAGGATTCTATCCATATGATTTTACAATTCTCGACAAATATAATATCTTTCTTTATTTTAAGCGGTTATTTTATTTTGGGGAATAAAGAACTTATTCTTCTGAATTCTTGGGTTCAGGAATTCCTATATAACTTAAGTGACACAATAAAAGCTTTTTCTATTCTGTTATTAACTGATTTATGTATCGGATTTCATTCACCCCACGGTTGGGAACTAATGATTGGTTCTATCTACAAAGATTTTGGATTTGCTCATAATGAGCAAATTATATCGGGTCTTGTTTCCACTTTTCCAGTCATTCTAGATACAATTTTGAAATACTGGATTTTTCACTATTTAAATCGCGTATCCCCATCACTTGTAGTGATTTATCATTCAATGAATGACTGAAAAGAAAAAAGATATACCGATATAAATCAAATTTTAATTTAGAATTAGAATTCTTTACATTTTTACTCAGCCAAGGCGAGCAGTTCTTTCTATATTCCAGTAATTTTATTTATTATTTCATTAAATTCAGTTTTAAGTTTCAGTTAAAGTAAATAGCAAAATCGCGGAAGGAAACTATACTAGTAACCTACCCAATTTATTGTAGAAATTTTGGGGATGAATGATTGGACCATGCAAATGCAAACTATAAAGAATTTTTCTTGGATAAAAGAACAGATTACTCGATCCATTTCCGTATCGCTCATGATATATATAATGACTCGGCCCTCCAGTTCAAATGCATATCCCATTTTTGCGCAGCAAGGTTATGAAAATCCGCGAGAAGCGACTGGACGTATTGTATGTGCCAATTGCCATTTAGCTAACAAACCCGTAGATATTGAGGTTCCCCAAGCGATTCTTCCTGATACTGTATTTGAAGCAGTTGTTCAAATTCCTTATGATATGCAATTAAAACAAGTTCTTGCTAATGGCAAGAAAGGAGGGTTGAATGTAGGGGCTGTTCTTATTTTACCTGAGGGGTTTGAATTAGCTCCGCCCAACCGTATTTCTCCAGAGATAAAAGAAAAGATCGGAAATCTTTCTTTTCAGAGCTACCGTCCCAATAAAAAAAATATTATTGTGATAGGTCCTGTTCCCGGGCAAAAATATAGTGAAATCACCTTCCCTATTCTTTCCCCGGACCCTGCTACTGAGAAAGACACTCACTTTTTAAAATATCCGATATATGTAGGTGGTAACAGAGGAAGGGGTCAGATTTATCCTGACGGAAGCAAGAGTAATAATACAGTTTATAATGCCACGGCGGCGGGTATAGTAAAGAAAATTTTACGAAAAGAAAAAGGCGGATACGAAATAACCATAGCGGAGGTCTTGGATGGACGTGAAGTAGTTGATATTATTCCGCCAGGACCAGAGCTTCTTGTTTCAGAGGGTGAATCTATCAAACTTGATCAACCATTAACTAGTAATCCTAATGTGGGTGGATTTGGTCAGGGAGACGCAGAAATAGTCCTTCAAGACCCATTGCGTGTACAAGGTCTTTTGTTCTTTTTTGCATCTGTTATTTTGGCACAAATTTTTTTGGTTCTTAAAAAGAAACAGTTCGAGAAGGTTCAATTGTCCGAAATGAATTTCTAGATTCGTGGATTTATCAACATCAAGCTCGTAACAAGAACCTAATTCGTATTGAAAATTCTTTGACAATTTTCGATGATCAATAATAAAATTCTGAGAAGGTTTATTTAGATTCTTTTTCTATATTTACAAGAAGTCTGAAATTACTTGTATTACATTATTATAATATTATAATATAAATTATTAGTTATAATATAACTATTGCAAATAAAACTTTTTGACTTTTTCTTTCACTTTTTTCAATCGAAATTGGAATGATGTTAATATTATCATATATCATATTTAAAGGCCATAGAGTGATTCAAAAGTTTGTTATTCGAGAATCACGTTTGGCTAGCTACTAGCCTAAGCGGAGAATATAACGAAAAAAGATAAATGAAAGGAAAAACGATTCTAGGGGGGATTCCTTGCCTTCCTGGTCTTCGACACACGACAAGTAAAGTATGCGTAAAATGCCTTGTCGTGTGTCAAAATAATAATGAGTCTTGATTCCTTTAGTCAAAGACTTCGGCACAATTTATCTTTTTTCATGATTTAACGTTTTATTTTAGATTGATTATTTATTTTTTATTATTAAGCGTATGATTCTAAAGGAGTGGACAAATTGAGAGAATGAAATTTATTGAACAAATGGAACTTCTTGCAGTTAGTTTGATCTATAAAAATAGAAAGTCTATTGTGTTCTATATGTGTCATTCAACAGGATTCCTTTGTTTTTTCTAACAAGGGTCAATAAGTACTAGCAAGGAATAGCTGATCTGAATTACCA